GGCGATTCAAGAGGCCACTTGTATTTGTTCACATAAGCATGAAAATTTCTCGAACAAATCTTCCACCTTATAACTAGAACTACTATAGTCTAAACTCTAACTCAGTATAATAGTAACCTATTATGTATCGGGTTAGTTCTCTTTCTATTCCAAAAAAAAGATCTCTACTATGACTGGACTTTTATGAAAAAAATTTATGAAAAAAGAAAAGCCCTTTATCGGATTTGAACCGATGACTTACGCCTTACCATGGCGTTACTCTACCACTGAGTTAAAAGGGCTTATTTGATTTAATTCCCGAACGAGTCACTCTGTAGATAAAATCTCTATATGCACATACACATATCATATATTATATATATTATATATAAGTATATACAGTAATATACAGTAGACTCGTAGTAGCTATAATCAAATGGATTTGCCTAGAAAGTCGGGGTAAAATGAATTGTTTCAAGACAAGGCCGACCCTAATTGCTTTTATTCAGGTGATCCTTATTAAAATAAAACAAAATTCACTTGATTGATACATAACATACACGTACACTTACCAATTCGACATAAACAAATTTTGAGATATTTTATTGAATCCTGTGATGAAGAGATTTTACTTGTCCCCTTGAACTAAAAGTTTTAAACAAAATTTTTGATAACTTCTTGATCCCGCCAGATTTATATAGAGAATGCTGATTCTAATGAACGATTCATGAATGACGAATCCAAAAATTCTATACAATTATGAAAAACGGAAAGATCCCTCGGATCTGATCATTCCATTATATTGACAATTTCAAAAAATGGATCATACTATGATCATAGTATGAGGACGGTTGGTCAAGTTGGCCCCCATCGTCTAGTGGTTTAGGACATCTCTCTTTCAAGGAGGCAGCGGGGATTCGAATTCCCCTGGGGGTAGGGTACTACGAAAGGAAGTTGATCATGGATTACCAATAAGCCTATAAAAAAAATTTAATGGATTCTTCCTGGGTCGATGCCCGAGCGGTTAATGGGGACGGACTGTAAATTCGTTGGCAATATGTCTACGCTGGTTCAAATCCAGCTCGGCCCAATAAATCGCATCAATCTACCATGAGATAGTATAAAAACCCTTGTCCTTTAGAAAGACCCCATATGAAGATAAAAAAGAATCCAAATTTCTGCCAGATCCCTTATTTATTTCCCTGGGATTGTAGTTCAATCGGTTAGAGCACCGCCCTGTCAAGGCGGAAGCTGCGGGTTCGAGCCCCGCCAGTCCCGACGGATCCAATAAATACAAAAATCCATTTTTCCCTTTCTATGAACTAGTAAAGAATGTCGAGGGATATACTTCCATTCCCAAAGCAAAAAGGAGTCTTGATTTCTTTTTGCTTTCCTATTTTTCCACCTCGCTTTTTTGTTTATTAGGTTTGGAACTATGTAATTAATTGAAGTGGAAAGGAAATCTGATGATCCTTCATCAGAAGATTGTCCAAGGAAGACGCAAGGTGGGTTATAGAAAAAACAAGGAAACGGATGATAAATCTCATTTTGGAGTAATTGAGTTAGGAATCAAAATTTGGATTCAGTATGGATAAAAGAACTTCCTATGTTATACTATTCAAGTCTTGACGACGGGTTGATTTGATAGATCAGATATTGTTATTCATGATAGTGATCCGGTTCAAGATCATCGAGAGGTAATTCATTCATTGAATTTACAGATGATAGACGAAAGATTTATCATCTCTAGGGGATTAAATCCCGAGTTATTGCGAAGTAAAAAACTGATGAGATTATGGAAGTAAATATTCTTGCATTTATTGCTACTGCACTATTCATTCTAGTTCCTACCGCTTTTCTACTTATCATTTACGTAAAAACAGTCAGTCAAAATGATTAATTCAATTGAATTTTCAAATGAATTTGAATAAAACTTTCCTTCCAAGTTCTTATCAAAAATTTACGAAGTAAAATGAAAGGGATTCCATTTCACGTCTTAACTTAAATGAAATGAGCGCACTATAATCGGAAATTATCTAAGAGATAGATAGTATGGTAGAAAATGCATTTTTCTACCATACTATCTATCTCTTAGTCTATAAAGTTGTAATCTAAAATAAAGATAAACGCTTAAGTTTCTATATATCAATCTACAATATTCTCTTCCTATATGTGTATATTAATTCCATTTCCATATATTCCATATCAATCCATATATTCCATATCAATCCTATGGAATTGACATAAGACCCAATTTGCTACATCTATTTGTTTCGCTCAATCTGAAATAATTATTATTTTAGGATTCTAATTCCTTTTACTAATTACTAATAAGTAAGGGGAAACCTCACCTATTTTTAACGCCATATCAAATAAAGCGATAAAGCATAAACCGCCTTTCTCAAATTAGAATAGAAACCAAAGGGCAAATGCCCGATATGTAACTCGCCCGAGGCAAGATCTTATTATTGCCCAGTCTCTCCTTAAACAACCACCATCTCTATATCATTTCTTATAGAAA